AACTCACACACACTCCCTTTCCAAAAAAGATCAATACACCGAAGACTACACTTAGATTTATTGGATTTGTTGCTAAAATATCGGTATTAAACCCGAAACTCCCGGCGGATGGCCAGTGACCCAAGTAAACGAAAGAATCGGTTAAATTTTGCATATAATCTCCTCTTCTAGCTAAACTATAAAAAAAAGAACTCTGTCCTTTTTTTTATTCTTTTTATTAAAAAGAAAATTTCATTTAATAATTTATCATTTAATTTACCTATTTGGATATTTGTAAACAGAAAAAAAAACCGATTATTCTATTTACAAATGTATTTTCCAAATTTTTTTTTTTCAATAATAATAATAATGAGACTTTTTTTATTTTATTTTTTATTTTATTAGAATTAAGCTAGAATTTGAGACCTAGTTTTATGTCAATTTTAAAAAACCTAAACCTCTTTTTTTCGCAACACTCCTTAAAAAAAAGTTTCCATGAAACTAAAAGAATAAGGGGAAGGAAGAAAGCGAATCGATGTGCTAATTCCCCATCCTCAAATTAGTCCTTCCCAAGGATTGTTGTCTCAATGAATAATTGTAGGAGTTAAATATTGATAGAATTAAAAAAACTACGAAAAAAATTAAGAATTTTCTGATTTCTAGGATTAAACAAAAGGATTCGCAAATAAAAGCGCTAATGCTACAACCAGGCCGTAAATTGTTAAAGCTTCCATAAAAGCCAAACTAAGCAATAAAGTACCTCGTATTTTTCCTTCTGCCTCAGGTTGTCTCGCGATACCTTCGACAGCTTGACCTGCAGCTGTACCTTGACCAACTCCAGGTCCAATAGAAGCAAGCCCAACAGCCAACCCAGCAGCAATAACCGAAGCAGCAGAAATCAGTGGATTCATGATAAGTTCCTCACACCAAAATAAAGAAATAGTTAATGATACAATCATCCAATGACTTCGTCCTTAATTATAATTAAGTCGTCGCTAAGATTCATCCAGCCAAAATAACCAAAAACTTTAATTGAAATAATATAATTATTTTATTGAATCATAAGAATTACTTTGATATTAGTTCCTATCCACGGGATTTTGAAAAATTCATAATATATATATACGACTTTTTTATGCCATTTCTTTTTTGTGAACCACTCTTTGAATTCTTCGTTCTTTTTTTTCTCGTTTTTTCAGCCAATTCACAGATAAAAAGGAAGAACTTCTAATCGAATCCTTATCTAAATTGAAATTCACAAAAGTAGTGGGGTAGATTATATAGATCTTTAACTCATATATACCTAGTCAATATCAAATATCACATATACAAGTGTTTCTTACATAACGTAAACCAACTATTCTATAATTGGAATTGGGCTAACCTAAAAACAGATATTTGAAAAAAAATAGTTAATGATGACCCTCCATAGATTCGCCTATATAAGCCGCAGCTAAAGTGGCAAAAATGAGAGCTTGAATCCCGCTTGTAAATAATCCAAGGAACATGACAGGTATAGGAACCACTAAAGGTACTAAAGAAACAAGAACAACAACTACTAATTCATCGGCTAATATATTTCCGAAAAGTCTAAAACTAAGTGATAGGGGTTTTGTAAAATCTTCTAAGATGTTAATGGGTAAAAGAATTGGAGTTGGTTGAATGTATTTACTGAAATACCCTAATCCTTTTTTGCTAAGACCCGCATAAAAATATGCTACTGATGTGAGTAAAGCTAAAGCAACCGTCGTATTTATATCATTCGTTGGTGCTGCTAACTCCCCTTGAGGTAACTGGATAATTTTCCACGGTAAAAGGGCTCCTGACCAGTTAGAAACAAAAATAAATAAAAACAGGGTTCCAATAAAGGGAACCCATGGACCATATTCTTCTCCAATCTGGGTTTGACTCACGTCTCGAATGAATTCAAGGACAAATTCAAAGAAATTTTGGCCGTCAGTTGGAATGGTTTGTGGATTGCGAACCGCTAGAACTGCGGAACCTAATAAGATAGCAATTACAACCCAAGAAGTAATAAGGACTTGGGCATGGACTTGGAACCCCCCTATTTGCCAATAGAAATGTTGGCCTACTTCTACACCAGATATCTCATATAACCCTTCTTTTATTAGTGTGTTGATGGAACATGATAAAACATTCATATTGCCCTCTGACAGAAATAGGAACTTTAAATTATTTTGATTCAAGATCCCCCTCCTTTTTTTTACTTATTTACTTGAATTTTATATTTTCGTTTTGGATACCAACTAAACTAATAACACAATATCCCCTGTTTTTTTATCTCTTTTTATTTTGTACGATTCAGGAGTAGTAACCGATTTTATAAATCGAAATACAGGGAGCCCCTCCCTCAAAAAAAAAATGATTTATTTATCTTATTATTAATCAAGAATTTTGTATATAGCTAGAACGACCCTCAAAAATTGCGAATACTAATTTGTTAAGAATGAATCGAATAGAAGCTATAGCGTCATCATTTGCTGGAATATAAATATCCGCG